GAACAGTTTCTGTAGGTTGAGCCCCTTTTTCAAGGAAATATAAAATAGCAGGAACATTTAAATAAGTTTGATTCTTTATCGGATCATAAAAACCCACTTTCTGAAGATCTTTTCCTTCTCTTCGGGATCGAACATCAATTGCAACGATTCGATAGACGGCTCATTGGGATAGATGTAGATGAACAACACCCCCCCTAGAAACGTATAGGAAGCTTTCTCCTCGTACGGCTCGAGAAAAATGATTGATTCGAAGTTTTGTCTCTGTATGGAATTCTATCTAAGAAATGACAACTGGATCCATAAAATGATCAAAGCAATTAAAGATCTAAGTCTTTTTTTCTTCGTTCTTCCTTAAAATGAAAAATAAACCATTCGTACTCTCATAACTCAAGTTGGATAACTTTCAAACAGTTCAAAGGAAAATCTTTCGGCAATTTCATTTATTGAGCGGTCTTTCCTCCTTTTTTGTTTGTCTCGTTTAAAATCGGATTCTTCAGTCTGATCCAGTTATTAAGACAATTAAAAAGGTGTTTCCTTGTTCTGGGATCCTTTATCTTTGTTTTATTTTAAATCATTGGGTTTAGACATTACTTCGGTGCTTTTTAATCCTTTCAAAATGGCAGCAACATACCCTTTTTGCGATTTTTATGAAAGAATCCTACAAGATGATGGATTCCCTCGTGAAACACTTTGGATCGAAAAAGTTTGATCAATTCCAATAAATTTTTTAATTTGAAACTTGCTCGAATTGGATTCTTTCGATTTCCATACCTAAGATATATTAGATATATTTACGAAGTTGTTTCAATTGTTTTATTGATTGGCATTAACCCTAGACCCTTGCCCCGAGAAAGAAATTAATACTTTCTACTCGAGCTCCATCATGGACTATTTACATTCCAAGACAACAAAAAACGAGGGGTTCTAGTGAAACAGAACCAATGATGTCGAGTTAAGAGCACCTTCATTCCTACAAAAAATGGTGGATGTACAAATCCACAACGGATCGTGTCCTTCAAGTCGCACGTTGCTTTCTACCACATCGTTTCAAACGAAGTTTTACCATAACATTCCTCTAAGAACCGGTATGGAATTGATTCAATTATGGAATCATGAATAGTCATTGGTTGGGCTGATGTATAAACACCATAATCTAAAGTATTTTCTATATCTTCTATATCTATAGTATATAGATATAAATAATACTATAGATTAATACTATAGATATAGGGTGGATAAATATTTTTCTGAAGAAGTCTTAGTAAGACCCCATCACTAATATTAAATTGTCTAACATTATAATATTAATTAATAAATATATATAATAAAAAATTTTTTTATATAAATAAAATAAGACGAATAAACGAATTCTTTTTAATTCTGCATCTTCACGTGACTTAATAGGAGAGAAAGATTCAGCTTCTAAGGAATGATTTAAACTATTTCTCTTTCGAAATTTCGAATCAATTTCGAAAGTTCCCCTCTCGACATCATTATTCCAAGAAAATTTGATAGTTAAAAATAACTTTTGATCATCTTAGGAAAAAAGATAAGTCTTTTTTTTTTTTTTTCATCTGATTAATAAAATCCAAAGAATGGGGAGGGTTTCGTATCTATCAATTCGATCAAATAGACTGAGCAATTGTCACCGTTTATAGATATTGAAATGAACGCCTTCCCATCACTGATTAACTCCTATCTACCCCATTCTCTGGGACTGATGCAGCATAAATCAAAAGAAGGGGATGTCCTAGTCTTTTTTTTTTTTTTTTACGAAATGCGAGCTGGCTGGGCACAAAGCCAAACAAGCCCAGATTAAGTCCAGTTTTTGCTCCTTTTTTCTATTTTAGCCTACCTCATTGATTAAGAATTAAGAGACTTAGTGAATTGAATTAGTACCAAAAACCCCTTCTTGGCGAAAAGTCAAGAAATCCACAAAAAAGCAAATTGAATCTAATTAGGCTAATTTAGGGGGTAGAGAATATGAGATAGGGAATATGGATTCTTTCGTATCTCGATTCAGTTTTTGAAAAAAAAAAAAAACGATTCATCGAAGAAAAAAATCAGAAACAACAATCACATTCCAGCTAACATTTCGATTTTAAACAGAACATTGTTAAAAAAGCAATCTATATTGTCAGAGAATATATATGTTCTGGGACGGAAGGATTCGAACCTCCGAATAGCGGGACCAAAACCCGTTGCCTTACCACTTGGCCACGCCCCATTTAGATTTCTATGCGATACTAATAAAGTATATTGCTGGTTTTGTTTGTTTGTCAACTCTAGCCCAAATATCTATAGAATCGATTAGATTGGTATTCGGATTTTTCTATGTTTTTGGTATGTGTAGATATAGAATTCAACTTAATTTATTGATCATTACATATAATTCAATTAAGATATTGTATGAAAATATTATTTTTTCGATTCTCCTTTTCTCAAAGGAGGATTTTTGATTGGGTGGGTTCAAAGAAAAAGAAGGATTTTTTGTTTACCT